TATTTCCCGCTTATTTATATCTAGCCGAGTTTGATTCTATTAGAATCAATACTTTTTGATGTATTTTATGACATTTAAATTTGTCAAGACTAAGATAGTCACACCACTCCAAATTGGATAAAAAAAAGAAAGACTAAAGTTAAATAGTCTTCTTTCTTCACAATTTACATACTATGACTAAGAATGCCGTAGAATAAATTTCCAGCATCTCGTAGAAAAACAGTATAAAAAGCTAAAAGATTTTTCTTCTATTATACATAATCACTAACAAATTTTTTTTTAACTTGATGTTGAGAAATTCGCGAGTCTAGAAATTCATTTGCGACAATTGAACCTTCTCAAACTGTTTCTTTTTAAGAACCAAAAATATTTGGGCCAAAACAACAGATGCTAAGAAGAATAAAAGCCCTTGGACACGTAATGGATCTTGAAGTACTATTTCTGCATCTCCCTGACCAAATCCACCCACATTAGGATTGCTTGTTAATGGTTGATCAAATTTGATAGACTCGCCCTCTGAAACAAGAAGTTCTGGTCCTGGAGGGATAATATCAACCACTTGACGCCCATCTGATGCATCTACTATGGATATTTCATATCCGCCTTTTTCTTTTCGTACGATTTTGCTTACTATACCCGCTGCTGTAGCATTATAAACGGTATTGTTACTCTTACTTCCGTCGGGGTAAATCTGACCTCTTCCCCTGTTTCCACCTACGTATATAGGATATTTTAAGAAGTAAACATCTTTCTTAGTAGCGGGATCGGGGGAAAGAATAGGAAAAGTGATTTCACTATATTTCTGACCAGGAACAGGACCTATCACAAGAATATTTTTTTTATCGGGGCGATAGCTCTGAAAAGACAGATTACCCATTTTTTCTTTCATCTCAGGGGAAATACGATCAGGAGGAGCTAATTCAAAACTCTCAGGTAAAATAAGAACAACCCCCACATTCAAACCCCCCTTTTTACCATTAGCAAGAACTTGTTTCAATTGCATATCATAAGGAATTCGAACAACGGCTTCAAACACAGTATCAGGAAGTACCGCTTGTGGAACTTCAATATCCACGGGCTTATTAGCTAAATGGCAATTGGCGCATACAATACGCCCAGTCGCTTCTCGTGGATTTTCATAACCCTGCTGTGCAAAAATGGGATATGCACTTGAAATAGATGCCCGAGTTATGATATATATCATGAGCGATACGGAAACAGATCGAGTAATCTGTTCCTTTATCCAAGAAAAAGTCTTTTTAGTTGGCATGGTACATTTATTGATCCCGAAAATTTCTACAATAAAATGGGTAGATCACTAATATAGTTCTCTATCCACAATTATGCTATTTACTTTAATGGAAAAATTTGACTCTAATAATATAGAAAAATCCCTGGGATCAGTAGAAATATAAAGAATAAGTACGATTTAAAAAAATGTATAACTACAAAGTAACAAAACTCAGTAGATCATTTGTCATTTGTTAATCATTCATTGAATGATAAATCACTACAAGTGATGGGGATACGCGATTTAAATAACGGAAAATCCAATATTTAAAAATTGTATCTAGAATTACTGGAAAGGTGGAAACAAGACCAGATATAATTTGATTGTTATGAACAAATCCAAAATCTTTGTAGACAGAACCAATCATTAGTTCCCACCCATGGGGCGAATGAAATCCGATGCATAAATCAGTTAATAAAAGAATAGAAAAAGCTTTTATTGTATCACTTAAGTTATATACGAATTCTTGTGCCCAAGAGTTAAGAATAACAAGTTCTTGATTACCCAGAATAGAATAACCACTTAGAAAAATGAAACATATTATATTTGTCGAGAAGTGCAAAATCGTATGGATACGATCCTCGTTGTATATCTTCATTAATTGGATCGTTTCTTTGTGGATTCCTATATGAAACTTTTGTAAATGTGTCTCTGAGTATTCCTTAATCATTTCCTCCAAGAGAAGGATTTCCTCTAATTCTATGAATTTTTCTAGAATATTATTTTCCTGAATATCATTCAAAAAAGGTTCGGATTGTGTAGTATTCCACCAATTAGTAACCCAAGATTCCAAACTTTTCTTAAATGAGAAAGAAATCCACCAGGGCAAAAATACTATAGATGTAAGATAGAGGAAAGGAGTAAATGTTTTCTTTTTTGCCATTTTTTATTTCTGAATTGTTAATGAACCCACTTTATTCGCCGATTCTATGTGATCCAAAATTTTTATAAAGCATGAGTCCTCTTCTCGGGTATCGATTTTTTTTTTTTTTGTGATTTCCTGGTTAGTCCTTGAATCTAGAAATAAAAAAGAAATAGAATAAAAATCCACTTCAAATAAAGAAATAAACGAAAAATAAATAATAAAAAAAATATTATTTCCAGATATCTTAATTTTAAAACAAGTATTTCCTTTTGAAAAATGCTCGAACAAATCACTTCAAGTAATGAAATATTATTCAGATTTTGAGACGAAAGAAAAGAATCCTTTTTCTATCAAAATATTGAATAAAAAAAAAAAATTCACTGACTAGCCATAAGTGCGAAATAGAAAAATGGAGTGAATTTTCGGAAGAATATTGTAATGATCAAAAGAGAGTGGCAAAACAAGACAGAAAAAAGAAATTAGAGAGTTAGAAGATATTCAATTGTTTAGTCATTAAAGAGCACAAAATAAAAAAATAAAAAGAAAGTTCGATTGACAAAAAAATGAAAAATTTACAAGATCTATCTGGATCTAAAGTATCAAGTCCAATCCATATACGTCTGCTTTATATCGAGTGAGCGTTTTGAAGAAATTTCAGTTAGAGAGAAAGGATATTCTTGGGTTTTGTCTCTCCTGCTAAGAAAGAATTTATTCTTTAGTTTATTTTTCAAAATACCTCAATTGGTACACGCAAGAAATAGGCTAATTCAGCAGCTTTTTCTTCAATTTCTCGTGGAGTCAAATTCTCATCAGTACGAGTCAAGGGAATGGCCCCTTGGCCTCTGATTTCAATATAAAGAACCCGACGGGCATAAATACCCTCTTTAACTTCTATTCGGACAGACTGAATATCTTTTATAAGAAATCGGAGGAAGATGCGACGATTTTGTCCAGGAAATCCCCAACGAAAAATAGACACTATTCCTTCTTTTCTATGGAATCGATCATAACCACTACCTACATTCCACGAAATTGTGCACCACAAATAGGAACTAATAAAAAGACCCGCGATCCCATAGAAACACATTATGAGTCCTTGTGGAAAAAAAATGATTTGTTGAGACGGAAAAAAAGATATCAAATTTCTACCAAGATAACTGGAAGTTCCAACCAATAAGAATCCTAATGAGCCTAAAAAAACGATAAAAGCCCAGCAGAAATTACTTATTTTTCGAGATCCCACTCTAAGTTCTATCCATAGATGTTCTGATCGCCAACTCATACTTTACTTGATTCGATTTCGATTGCATTTTATTGGAATTGAGAGAATAGTCCAAATGAATTTGAATTTACTCTTTTTTGTTGTTTCCGAAATAACTTTCATCAACTAGCACTATTTTGATATGAATCTTTAGAAGTAATTTATCAAATTGGTTAGATCAGATCTAAAATAAGAACCTCCCTCTTATATGATCCTACTATGGATATCGATATATAGAGATACATTGACTTTTCATTTCAGACATCCAGGGATCCTGGTCTATTTTCTTTTCAAATAGATAGAATGCATTTACCCATATATCATTTTCTACATGTAGAAAAGCTTTTTTAAAGTTATGCTCAGCGAAAGACGCATCTTATACTATATTCCACTAAATGGATATTTGTGTTATGATACAAGTCTAAGTTTTCGAAAATGAAAAATATATATAGATGAGATTTGGTCTTATCGAAGCTAAACAATCTTGTTGTTTTGAATATGAAGAGATAATGAAGCCATTGCAATTGCCGGAAAAACTAGGCCTACTAAAGGCACAAAAACAGAGGGAAAGGTGAGAGTTGTCATAGAATGGGTACCTCGATTTACTATTTGTACCTGTTATTATTAAATTGTTATAAAAATATCTTATAATAATTATAATTAAGAATTATAGATATAGAATAAAATTCGAAAATGATAGAAAAAAAATTCTATTTTCTATTTATTATTATTTCTATTTATTGGATTTTTATCCTATTCTGGACTTCGAATTAATATAGAGAAATCTAGATCGAAGTGTCTATCTAAGCGAGTATATAAATAGTTCAAGGAATTAAGGAATGTATAACTAAATAAATGGACTTATTCATCTTTCGACATGAATGATATGTATAATAATTGATTTTTTCTACAATTAAATCTTATGTCAGCAAAGAAAGTCCCATCCTTCGGATTTTTACCTTTGATTCCGATAAACTAACTACTTTATTGACCATATTATTTACTATAAATAAAAGAATTGAACTTAATATTCTACTTCTATTTGTACTTTTTTTGACTCAAAGGAAAGAAAGCGTGGAGCTCAAATAACTCACTCAGAACACTTTTTAAAAGATTCCGTGGTACGATTAAATCGAATAAACCCTTCTGGAATAAATATTCGGCCGCTTGGGAACCTTCAGGTACTGTTTTATTCAATGTTTCCTCAATTACTCGTTTACCCGCAAATGCAATGTAGGCATTGGGTTCGGCAATAATGATATCTCCCAACATAGCAAAACTCGCTGTTACCCCACCAGTAGTAGGAGATGTAAGGATTGATACATAAAATAATTTTTTATTTGATTGATAATCATATAAAGCAGAAGATATTTTAGCCATTTGCATCAAGCTCAAACTTCCTTCTTGCATGCGTGCACCTCCGGAAGCACACACTATAATAAGAGGTAGAGCTTTTTTGGTAGCATACTCAATCAAACGGGTAATTTTCTCCCCGACTACGGATCCCATACTACCCCCCATAAACTCAAAATCCATAACCCCAATTGCTATGGGAATACCGTTTAATTGGCCTATGCCTGTTT